CCGATAAGTTCAAGTTAACTTATTATCTATAAAAGAAATACACTATTAATGAAAATATTATCTAAAAAAATACATAATTCTAATTAATATTAATTCAATTTATTACTAATAAATAAAATTAATTCATTAGAAAATAGAAAAGCACAGATCCTTTTTAAACACTAGATGTCTTTCACATCCAGCTAGCAATCTCTTAATTCTTATTTAAATGGCAGTTCCAAAAAAACGCATTTCTGCATCAAAAAAGCGTATTCGTAAAAACTTTTGGAAAAGAAAGGGATATTGGGCAGCGTTAAAAGCATTTTCCTTAGGAAAATCTCTTTCTACCGGGAATTCAAAAAGTTTTTGTGCGACAAACAAATAAAATACTAAAACATAATACGTTGGAATTATTTCAATTGGCCTGACTCAAAACTTGACCCATTTCGAAAATGAAATTCCCGAATTCCATTTCCTATTGAGTTAATAAACAGGAAATGGAATTTGGTGTGTTATTGTTATGTTATTGTTATGTTATTATAATAAATAAATAAATTGTTTGGTTTACCTTACCAAATTCAAAAAGAATACTTTCTTTTTTGTTAACACAAAAATACAAGACATTCCACCTTGTTTAGTCTATTTCAAGGCGGGGTCTTTTTTTCCTCATAAATCCATTTGTTACAAAAAAAGGAAAGTCTAAAATACATAAAAAAGCGAAAGTCCTAAACGAAAAAAATGAACCTTCAAACACCTATTTGAACGAATTGTTTTCATCAATTTGTAAAAAATTTTACACCCAATTAAATTCTTAAATCTAGACGATTTTTTATTCATAGGTTATTATGAGTTCAAGGCAAGCCGCTATGGTGAAATTGGTAGACACGCTGCTCTTAGGAAGCAGTGCTAGAGCATCTCGGTTCGAGTCCGAGTGGCGGCATCTCCTAAAACAAGGTAACTAGATCCTATAATGAATTCAAATTCCTATTTCTATTAATAATTTAAATAATTAAGGGACTTTTTTTATGATATTTTCAACCTTAGAGCATATATTAACTCATATTTCTTTTTCGATTGTTTCAATTAGAATTACAATTTATTTGATAACCTTTTTAGTCGATGAAATCGTAAAACTATATGATTCATATAAAAAAGGCCTGATAATAACTCTTTTATGTCTAACAGGATTATTAATAACTCGTTGGATTTATTCGCAACATTTTCCCTTAAGCAATCTATATGAATCATTAATCTTTCTTTCGTGGAGTTTTTCCCTTATTCATATAATTCCATATTTCAAAAAAAAGAAAAATGTTATAAGTCTAATAATTGGCCCAAGTACTATTTTCATTCAGGGCTTTGCTACTTCGAATCTTTTTGGTGAAATACACGAATCCACATCCTTAGTACCTGCTCTTCAATCCGAATGGCTAATAATGCACGTAAGTATGATGATATTGGGCTATGCAGCCCTTTTATGTGGATCATTATTATCAGTATCGGTTCTAGTCATTACAGTTCGAAAAAAGAGAAAGTTTTTTCCTACGAGTAATCATTTATTAAAATTAAATGAGTCATTTTTCACCGGTGAAGTAGAATATATGAAGGAAGGAAATAATAATAATGTTTTAGAAAATAGTTCTTTTTTTTCTCCGAAGAATTATTACAGGTCACAATTGATTCAACAATTGGATTATTGGAGTTATCGGGTTATTAGTCTAGGCTTTATTTTTTTAACCACAGGAATACTTTCTGGAGCAGTATGGGCTAACGAAGCATGGGGATCCTATTGGAGTTGGGACCCAAAAGAAACTTGGGCTTTTATTACTTGGATCATATTTGCGAGTTATTTACATACTCGAACAAATAGCAAATTGAAGAGTACAAATTCAGCAATTGTAGCGTCTATTGGCTTTCTTATAATTTGGATATGTTATTTTGGGGTCAATCTGTTAGGAATAGGACTACATAGTTATGGTTCATTCACATTAACATCTTTTTGAATTCAAAAAGAGGTTCTTATAATCTTATAAATAGGAGTCAAAAAGTTTCTAACACATATCATATAAAAAACGTTGTATGAACTGGCGAGAACCCCGTGTATTCTTATAAGAATACACGGGGTTCTCGCCAGTTCAAATTGCATTTTTTACTTAACTTAAGAGAAGAAGAAAAAGCCCTCCTTTCTTTTTGTCAGTGGATAGTGAACGCTTTTCAAATCAAATGAGACGATTTTTTTTTGTTTTTCTTTATTTAGAAAAACTATCTAGAAAAAGAATTAGATAGAATAACTTCCACTTTTTCAACTGATAATGAAAGAACGAAATCGGGGTACATACCGATACCCAGTATTGGTAAAAAAATGGAGACGGAAAGAAAGAGCTCTCGTGGTCCCGAATCAAAAAAATAAGAGTTTGGAACATTAAATATCTTGTATCCATAGAACATCTGCCGTAACATAGATAATAAATAAATAGGAGTTAATAGCATTCCAATTGCCATTACAAAAGTAATTAGGAGTTTTGTCATTAAAAGATATTTTGGACTAGTAATTAGCCCCAAAAAGACTATTAATTCGGCAACAAAACCACTCATACCTGGTAATGCAAGGGAGGCCATCGAAAAGCTACTGAACATTGTGAATATTTTTGGCATTGGGATAGCTACTCCACCCATTTCGTCAAGATAAAGAAGACGTATTCTATCATAAGTTGTTCCGGCCAAGAAAAAGAGTGCAGCGCCAATAAATCCATGAGATATTATTTGTAAAAGGACCCCGTTTAGTCCCATATCGGTGATCGAAGCAATTCCTATAATAATGAACCCCATATGAGATACAGAGGAATAGGCTATTCTTTTTTTTAAATTCTGTTGACCAATAGATGTTGAAGCTGCATAGATTATTTGCATCGCGCCTACTATCATAAACCAAGGAGAAAATAGAGAATGAGCACGAGGGAATAATTCCATATTGATACGAACTAATCCATACGCTCCCATTTTTAATAAGATTCCGGCTAGAAGCATACAAGTACTATAATGTGCTTCTCCGTGGGTATCTGGTAACCATGTATGTAGGGGTATAATTGGCAATTTAACAGCAAAAGAAATAAAAAATCCAATGTATAATATTATTTCCAAGGCCACAGGATAAGTCTGGTTGGTTAATGTTTCCAAATTTAATGTTGGTTCAGTAGAACCATATAAACCGATACCCAGAACCCCCATTAAAAGAAAAACAGAACCTCCTGCCGTGTACAAAATAAATTTTGTAGCCGAATACAGGCGTTTTTTTCCTCCCCACATAGATACAAGTAGATAAATGGGAATTAATTCTAACTCCCACATGAGGAAAAAAAGTAAAAGGTCTCGAGAAGAAAATAATCCTATTTGTCCACTGTACATTGCTAACATCAGGAAATGAAATAATCGCGAATCTCGAGTAACCGGCCAAGCCGCTAAGGAAGCTAAAGTGGTGATGAATCCTGTCAGTAAAATGGGTCCTATAGAGAGTCCATCTATTCCTAACCTCCAATGGAAATCCAAAAAATCCACCCATTTATAATCTTCTAATAGTTGGATTAATGGATCATCCGATCGGAACTGATAACAGAATGCATAAGTCGTTAAAAGAAGTTCTAAAACACAAATACAAATAGTATACCAACGGATTAATCTATTTCCTCTATGTGGAAGAAAGAAAATTAAGGAACCCATAAATATGGGCAAAACTACAATTATTGTTAAGGAAGGAAAATGATTCGTGGTAAAGACAAGATACACTTGGGCCAGAAAAACCCGTGCTCAAAATATTTGAATTTTCTTTTGAGCACCGGTTTTGGCGGTAAAAAAACCAAGAAAATGGAGTCAAGTAGAGTTTTATGGAACGTATCAATAAGCTAGACCCATACTGCGAGTTGTTTCATGCCATAAATAAACTCGAACACTCAAGAAATCCGTTGGACAGGCGGATTCACATCTCTTACAACCAACACAGTCCTCGGTCCTTGGAGCAGAAGCGATTTGTTTAGCTTTACATCCGTCCCAAGGTATCATTTCTAATACATCAGTGGGGCACGCTCGGACACATTGAGTACATCCTATACATGTATCATAAATCTTTACTGAATGTGACATTGGATCTATACATTTTTGAACGTCATAAATTTTCGGTCTAGTAAACTAATTTCTAAATGAATCCTATATTTAGATACCAGACGAATCAATGAGTGAGCAGAACCAATCTGCTTCCGAATTGATTTTGAGCGAAGGCCAAAATACTTTGATTTCTTATGTTTTTGTTTTTACAACCACGAACTTATCTTACCGATATCAAACCCACTAAATTGAACCAATTAATAAATTGAACCAATTAATGAATATTAATATTCCTAAATTATTATTATTATTTATTCAATAAATTGGATTGGTTAATACGAGTTGATTTTCGGTTACGATAAATTGATGAAACAATAGCCGATCCGATGGCTGCTTCAGCGGCTGCAATAGCTATAACAAAAATTGAGAAAATGTCTCCTCTTGATTGACGACTATCAAAAATATCAGAAAATGTTACAAAATTGAGATTAACTGAATTTAATATAAGTTCAAGACACATAAGAGCTCTAACCATATTTCGACTTGTGATCAATCCATAGACACCAATAGAAAATAAAAAGGCACTCAAAACAAGTATATGTTCGAGTATCATTAACCAACTCCTTATCAATCTTGATTCGTTTCAATCTGAACAATAATTCAAGCGATTCAATTCGATTCTAACAAGTATGGAATAAAACAAGAGATCTAGACTGGTAATTGATAAAACCATTCTAACATTCCAATTCTATTTTATTTTTATTACCCCTTTAAAAGGTTTATTGTTGACAAAAGGTTTATTATTGACGGGCTATAGCAATTGCACCTATTAAAGCGACTAAAAGAATTATTGAAATGAGTTCAAATGGAAGAAAAAAATCTGTTGATAAATGAATTCCGATTTTTTGACTATTACTTATCAA